AAGCAACGACACCTGTGAACTCACGGAAAGCCTTGTGCCCTACCTTTCATTCGAACTAGGCTACGATCTTTCTTCTCTTATGATATTTCTAGTTAGCGTCACAAAGAGCTTATTCTATCCCCCTCGGTGAAAGCAGTGACACCGCTTACGAGAGCAAGGGATGATTGAACAGTTATAAAATCTTGAACATGAACAAGGGTAGGAGCGATTACTGATTCAATCACACCGGAGACTTTCACAGCTACTATCACTCTAAGAACGGGTATTCATCCCAGAGTTCCTAGGCAAAGAAAGTCAAGCAGGATCGGATTCAGTTCCCTTTCTAGCGGCGGTTCCTGATTCAATTGTAAGTGGTACTCTTGATTCAATTCCACCAAACCCGAAAACAGTTCCATAGGAGCTTGCATTCGAGTCCTTTTCTTTATATATGATGTCACTTCTTTCCCCTGCTTTTAGTGAAGTTCCGAGCCTGAGTTCAATCCCAAAACCAAAAGTCCATCCCAGCTGTCAAAAGATCTACGTGCGGATAAGGGACGAAGAATGCTTCAAATCCCGGTTATTCCTCTCCAAAGAAATCCCCGTATTCTATTCCTCAAGTCCCACATCGGCTTGATGCCATCTTCATTAAGGAGAATGCCCCAAAAGCGTCTGCTAAGATTAACTGTACAAAATCGGATGCTGTCAAATTTGCCTTAGTGCAGTTACTCTCTTTACTTTCTCTCAGTGAAGTTCCTAAATAGGAATATTTTTTGAAAAAGCTCTCGATTCAAAAGTAATTTCTCGAGTCAGATGAATGTGTAGCTTCTTCTCAAGCAGTAGCACCGGCAACTAAAACAGTCTTCTATCCAACACCGGTTACTTCTATAAGACAAGAGCTCCTAATGGAACAATTACCTATTCTATCTGATTCACTGCCAATACCCAGAAAATCTGGTATTCAGATTCAATTGCTATCAGTTCTAAGCCTTAGTCATCTATTCGATCAATGCGGCCTTACTCTAACAAGTAAGAAAGTCAACTACCTTACGACTGTTCTTTAATCCATTATTTGATTTGCCGCCTAGGAAGGAAGAGCTAATCTTTCTACTCTACCAGTTTTATGAAATATCGAGTGACCTGCTAATTCATCTGCACAGCGCTTATTCACCATCAGGAAAGACCGGAAATCCAGTAAGATAAGAAGGGTCAGGTAAGAGGCAACTAACATGCTAACAGCAGCCTATTATGATTCACGTGGCAAAGAGCCTGTTCTATTAGTCCCACAGCTCCTTACAGAACACTTGCTACCGTGGCCTAAATGCTACGCACCTTCTACGAGGATATCCGGGAACGTGTTACTTTTTAACGGGGCAAAGGATACCCCTTACAAGCTTCCCCTTCTTTATGTGTAAATGTGTAATTGGCTTCGCTTCGTCGCAGCCTATTCTGTGATGGAGAGATCGAAAGCATTAGGGTCGTAGCGTGAATGTGAAATTCCCTTCCTTCTCTTTCTTTCTTTCTGATCAAGTCTAGGAGCGAAAGCAGCTCGCCCTAATTCATAAAGTAAGGAGAGGGATGAAAGTCAGTATGGGTATGCTAGCCCTAATTCATAAGGCAAGGAGAGGGACTTTAGTATGCTCGCCCTAATTCATAAGGTGGGAGAGGGACGAAGTTCAAAGACTGAAAGGTTTTCTTACTTTTCGCATCAACCCTTGCCGCGAAGAAAAGTAGTCATACCCACAAGGAATTAATTACTCAAAAAAGTTGACTTGACTTCAAGCAGCTTATAAGAACCTTACGATCTGATGCGCGAGGGCTGATGACGGGATGTGAGGAGTCGTGGTCTACCACCCGGATAATAAGTAGTAAAAGAGCATGCCGACGATGGAAGGAAGAGGAACATCTTATAAGAAGAGAAGGCTTGGCTAGGGCGGGCGAAGGGCCTGTATATGAGCTTTCCTCTGTTCTTGCATGAAGCTACTAAGTAGTCCAAATGCATGTGAGATCTCGGGCCGAGTCCATTATTGATTCCAATCAGACTGCCGACGAGCTGCCTGTACATGCCACAATCCTTGAGGCTATCCACTTCGTCTGCACGAAGCCTCATTTTTCTCTATTGGCCTTCAAACTGAAGATCGGTTTGCAATCGACCATAGCGAACTTCTCTAGGAGGTCTTCAGTCTACTTCTGTTGACAGAAGAAGATCCCGGACTCGGTCTCTTTCTAATCCCATAACGTCTTGGTGGTTAAAAACCTCCTTCCTCTTCAATCGTCCTGACAAGTTCTTTCTTATTCGGTCGATTTCCTCAACATCGTCTTCCCTGTGACGACTAGGTCCTCGACGTAGACGAGGCTAATCGGCTCTTTCTAGCTTTTTTGAGTAAAGTGGAATATTATAATGTGGCCCAGCATTCTTGAATAAGAACTCGGAAATCTTTCCATGCCCTCTCGGTGCCTGCTTCAGTGCGCAGAGGGGCTTGCAAACAGAATTCGTTGGATCCTTGCTTGAGAATCCGCTCTTAGCTCTTGTACACATGAATGCAAGAAAAAAGAAAGAGTTTATGATAGGAATTCCGGTTTATGGTTTCTAGTGTTAGAAAGTCTCCTGTCTGTGGCTAGAAGAGAAAAGCCCTAACTCTTAGTGACCTGTAAGCGTTAGAAGAAGAATTTAATTGCCTAATGTTCTCTTTGGAGGGGAGGGAATATCCTATTAAAGAGATAGTCTTTGTCCACCCTTAGAATAGGGAAGAGGTCACCCTTTTTTTTCATATAGTCACAATCGTAGCGTGCCAAGCGAGCCAAGCCAGGGAAGACCAATGCCTGAGGGAAAGATATCAGTTTGATCACATCCTCGTATACAATTTGATCAGATGGGTCAGCCCAAAACCAATAGCAATCGCGCACCTAAACAACAACATAGAAAGAATTGGTCTTATCCTAGTGGGGCAAACCCCTTTTCTATGAGGTAGGTAGGTCGAATAGGCTCACTCAGCCTGGGAACAATCTCTTTTCTTTCAGTATGATAAATTGCTTTATTGTTGAGGAACGGAACTATTAGTGGTAGTGCAAAGCACTATGTAGACTTCATCCGAAGCGGTTGTTCTCTCTGCTTATCTTTTTAAGAAAAGCAATAAAAAGAGCCCTGGGAAAGGTATCGAGACTGGGGATCGTAGTCTCAATCCTAACCTCATAGCTTTTAGAAGCTTAGTCCTTACAGTTTTAAGGGTAAGGGGAAGAATCAACAAAATGTTCTAATAACACTAAAAGAGGAGATTGATTTTTACTCTTTCTCGATGCTTTGAATAGCTATCCTTTCGTACCCTTGGTTTCGTACCTGTGGGATTCGACTTTCCTTGGCGATTGGGTCCGTGATCAAATAGGCTCTTACTTCGCCTCGAAAGGGAGCTGCGTAGGTAGACTAGAAGTCGTAGTTCCTGGCAAAAGAGAATTTCTTTTTGATTGAGTTCCAGGCTCCAGGCTTAAGAGCCGAATTAGCCATTGGGATTGGTGTAGAGACAAGACTGATTGAGATTCGTAATTAGCTGCAATAAAAGAATACGCTCTTTCGACAGAGAAGTGAACGACGGAGATCTGCAGATGTTTGAGGGAAGAAGACGGTGCTAGCGAAGTTAATTAACTTAAAGGCATCGGTTTACTCTATTTCTAAGAGCAGAGCAGGGGAAGAAGGAGAGAGTTTCTTCTTATTATTATTAATAAAGCATATGGAGCAGACTTCCCCTTTCTAGAAGACAGGGGATAGAGCTTTGAATAGCCGTAGCAAGGGAAGCAAGGAGCTTTCTTTCCTCTCACTAAGAAGCCCTAGAGCAATAGACGGAATTCGGAATTAGTGGGGTAGCTGCTAGGATAGATGCATAGAATCCGGATGCCGAGAATACGCGGCCCACGGAGCGGTAGAAGATCCAAGTAAAAACCTGCTGCACAATGCCGACACCTTCACATTAAAAGTCCGCCTTAGCCCGACATTGCCCTCAAAGACATTAAAGATAAGGTAGTTCCTCGAAAGGCCTCAAAAAGGCAAGAAGTAGCATCCTGCCAGTTGTTCTTGTGCCCTAGTCGAAACTTTCTGCGGTTGGCATGTCTAACCCTATTTGAAAGAGTAAGGGGCCTTGCGGGAGCAATTCCATAGCTACCTGAACACAGACTTTTCTCGATTCCGTGCACGCCCGGCAAAAAGAGCCGCCAAATGTTTTGCATTAGTCTTTCTCTATGGGATGAAGACAAGGAACTGACAGATGCCAAGATCTTTTCTTACTAGAAAAGGTATCCACCAAATAGTCAAAGCGGAAGGGGATTGATGCTGAGAATGCCCTCTTGTCTATCTTTCAAAGAATAGACTGTTAGATGTAGGCATTTTCCCATGCTAAAGGAAGCAAGGAGTAGGAGAAGGCAAGCAAGGCAAGGCAATTCAATTCTTAATCTAAGAGCAGGGGGCAGGACATAGTCTTAGGCTGTTTGCGCCTTATCTGCTGTGAGGGGAATAGCCGCTACTAGTGAAAGCAAGTGACATACTTAATGTACGAGGAGGAATAGAGATCGACAAGCAAGAGTCTCCCCCCGGTCGCCTGATTAGCGAATAGTGCCTCACTTTCCTTCTAAGCTGGCATCAGTCTCAGACAAGAAAGAAGATCAAATAGAATCCTATTTCCGACATGAAAGAGTAGTAAAGCATCGAAGCAAATAGCGTAAAAGGATACCTATCGAATAGGCTTTGGCACGTCGAGGTAGAGCCCTGGGCTCTTTGCGGGATAAGGGCGGTTAGCAAGAAGGTTTTTGAATCAATAAAGGAAGAATGCGGCTCCTATTGAATCCGCTTTTGGGAATAGAAGGGGAATTAAGGCAATTTGCCTTATTAAATAGAAGAGGCTAATCGAGAGCCTAACTCGAAGGAATAGGGGATTAAGGAAAAGGATTGGGCAAATAAATAGGTTATTAGAGAGCTGGTGGAAGGCTCAAGACAGAAGGAATTGACATATAATAAGAAGGATCTCATGTCATGGTTCTTGTTCAAGAAGGGACATCCTTTGAATCAGCTGTTGGGAGCATAGTAGAGGAATGAATTGAGAGACCTTCCTACCAAAGAATCTTTCTAAACAGCGGAATTGACTTTGAATTGAAAAAGGAAGCTTAATCATCAACTTATAGCTTCGGAACATGTTCAATTCAATACTTTGAGAAATCGACCTCGATCAATTCAATTCATGCTGCCAACTCTTTGCCACAATGGCTATCCGGATATCTATCTGGGGCTATAACCGATTCCTCGGCTAGCGGCATGAACCATTGAATCCGGTAAGGTTTTCGGGTGCTTAGGTCGGCCGATAGAAATTGTTTTAAGTTTCGAAGGAAAGGCTGGATGGGCGGTCACTCATCTATGATAGATCGATGAAAGGGTTGCTGTTTGATCTCAAGGAAGCTTAAGGAGGAATAAGAAAAAGTTGGCGGGTGGGTGGAAATAATAAGTAAGTTGCGAGTACTTGGTTCTATGGTTAAGGAGGGAGCAAGTAAAGACATTGCGGGTTGAACCGCTTTCAGCTCCGCCTTCACTCCTGGCTCACAATGGAAATCTGCCCAATGTTCGTTTGGCAGCTCAGCTCTATACTTGAATGCTTCACTAGCGTCATCTATTTCCGAACGGGTGCAGGCGCTTCATTCACATCTGGATTCCTATCTAGCTTCGGATCTGGAGGGACATGAATGGATGTTGGAACGGGTCCCGAGTCAACTGCATGCGCTACTACTGCCTCCCTAGCAGTCACCTCTGCCTCCTCCATTCCATTTCTAGTGCAATATCTGACGGTAGCAAATCCCGCGGATCGAAAGCCATCACCTTCTTGTCCGGAATCCCTTCGTCCCGTCTTAGCTTCCCCTCGTTCGCTTCCATATACATTACCATTTCATCTACCAGTTTTCCGAGCAGATTCGATCACAGTCCCATAAGCAGTAGGGACCACGAGAGAGCTTATTTCGTGCTCGAGATCCCTATGAGATCTTCTTCCAGAGAAGCCCCTGCATATGCTGCCCTTATCTATTCATGGTTCCGGATCCAGATATGGAACTGGAATGGGCTCTGACTTCGGTCACGGACCTGGATTAGGAATAGGCTTTGGATCCATGGCCCTGGATATTCTATCGATGACTCCGGAATAGGTTCTTCAATGATTTATGGAAAAACCCAGGCAGGCTACGTCGATCTAAATCCAGAGGCTATGGTTTGACAATGAATTCTTCATCCACCGATTTGAACTATTGCGGTTTTCCCTCCGTTCCTAGAGCCAGCATCCGTTGCTCAAGTCGATTTAGTAGTAGAAGCAGCTGTAGCTTTACCAGTTGTACCTATTCCAATTGGTTAGCTGAAGCAACTTCTGGGGGTACCTATCCAACTGTCTCTGCCGCCGGTAGAACTGGATATCGATCCAACGGGTTCGGACGCGAGCGAAGGGAAGCTAGGTACTATGGTTCCATGGGTGAGGATGCTAGGTTACCTGGTTCTCAAATCGGGTATTGAACCGTCTCTCCCTCCTGCTGCAACCTTTGCCTCTATCTCTACTTCTGGGTCTCGATCTCGAACTCAAACTGATGCTTAGTATTATTCTAGATGCTGAGACGCGGGGACATGATACTGACGACCGTGGGTGGACAGATCAATAAGAATGTGAGAAGTACGATGACATCCGCCCCAACTTCACCATAAGGTTCGACCGGCCCCCTAGGACTAGTAGAGTTTACCGGAAGTTCCCCCTATGACGAGCAGGCCAGAAGTCCGACCCGGTTGAATAGAATCTGAATGAACAGGTGCCCTTCAGAACTACCTTGGAAAGCGCAGTCTTAAGTGAACGGATGGAACGAAGGAACCCTGGATGTCCGCCGCCTCTAGCCGATGTGCACTAGAATGAGTTCAAATGCTTTCGTCTTGCCTTTGCTTATATGAACGATAATTCATTCCAGTCTCTATCCATCTATATAGATATTCTATTCCAATAGGTAAGAGGATAGTTGGGATTGGGAGAAGTAGTGATGGCGAGGATAGGAAGGTTACTTATAATACTAGATCGACCAATAGCAATAGGAAGAGGTTCGAATAGAGGTTCGGATGGGACAGGTTCGTAGAAAGAAGCTCAACTAAGTTTATGGGGTTACCGGCGAAAAGAAGGTTGAAGTACAGATCCCGCGCATCAAATGATTACTGACTTGAACTAGCACTTGCTGCTATTCACTCAGCAGACGATCAGGCGAGATGCTAATTGGAGAAGGACTGACCGGACCTGCCTTCCCGGAAAGCACGAGCATACAGATTCGTAGTGTTCGTTCGTAGATTCCACTATACCCTTTTCACTCGGGAAAGCAACTCTAGCCTATACTCTTTGTCTTGAATCACAGAGGAAGGACAAGAGCTCGGACAAGAACTCTCACAACTGGAAATGCAAGAACTACTGACTAGCTATCCGACAGTAGTGAAGATATGCGAAAGAGGGAGAATGCGCTACATCGGATCTTGCTGTAGTTGATGAAAGAGCTGTAGTTTATGCTGTAGCATCGGTTATTTCTCAGGTTACGAATGACCCAATCTATCTATGGCAACCACCCCTACTTTTAGTAGATGGAGATGCGCACCTAGGAAAGACGGATGAAAGAGAACCTGCCCTAAGAGATTGGCATTGGCCTGTGGGTCCGCTGCGGTAGAAGGCCTTTGCTGGCCTGTCGATCCATCCTGATTCACTTACGCTATTTCTTACTAGAGAGAGGGCTTAGATCGGAGAGGAGCAGCTCTTTTCTTTTTAACAGAAAGCAGTGATGAATGGGACGGAGCTGCTACAATCAATAGCTTCAGCTGGTCCTGCGAAAGAAAGCTTGAAGGCGCCCGCCCCATACTGCAATGGGCTTACTTTATTCCGCCCCTACGACTCTTCCTTCGTCACCCTCTTCTCGACCAGCGAGCGGAGGAGCAAGTGTAGGCGACCCCAAGGGGCGTCAGGTTGTTTTGTTCTGGCCAAGCTACGAAGAATTTGTCAGTGCCGGTGGTTCAGACTCACTTACTTTTTGTTTGGATTTGGTTCCGATTCAACAGATAGAGACTACCTCATAGTTGAGCGAGGTTGTTTGCTAGGAGACTGCGACATAGACGGGTCGATTGATAGCTGACTGTCAACCTATTCAGATTGATAGCAGCACCGGGCAGGTGTCAGATGAAAGTAGCCATTTCTCTGGTTCATATAGCTTGGACTGACCCTGATAGCAGTAATAGCTGGCTGTCGGATGGAGAGAACTAATATTTACTGAAATCCCCTTTCTACCAGCTCATTATCGAGAGAGCCCTACTCTTATCAATTCTCAATCGCCCTCGCTTCGGAGACAAACAAGCTTTTATATACGTATTAACAAACAGACTCCCGACTCAAGTGCCTTTCACTAATAAGCTCAGCATCTGGGGTACGATTCTGATTTCTGTTGGACATAGCTGCAAAAGTGACTAACCCTCTCTCCAGAGGGGAGGGTCCGATTCAATAGCGCTTTTCTCTGTTCCATACAGCTTACGAAGTGATTCTCACTAATGAGCATCGAATGATAGAAATGGATTTGAAACAACCCAATCTACCTTTTCATCCACTTATTTATAGCTTGACCCCGGTCTCGGGACTTCGCAAGTCACTGAGTCTTTGATAAAGTTGTCAAAAAAGAACCTTGCTAGAGTTTCGTTAAGCCCTATCCGTGATAGATTCATTCACCGAAGCGATTGACCGATACAGAACGCGATTGATTTTATTCCATCGATTAGCTTTGCCCGATTGCTACCAAATCATAGATCTTCCAGAGAAGACCAAAGCGAATGAGCTCACTCTGCCAAGCCACAATCCGAAAGGATAGTCATTGTGACCACGAGACTTGGTGTACATAGCAAGAACCCGCTTAAAGTGACGAGATCTTGTATGATTGAGTTTGACAAGGACCCTATAACCTCCACCATCTATCCTTACTAAGGTAGAGAACCTTCGTAATGAATGGATATTTTTGACATATAGTCATCAGACCATATGTATGATGGTAAGCAAACAACGAGAAGACATGGCAGATAAATCCACGCGTCCACCCACCCTTGACGCAAAAGCGCTTAGCAAACTCAAATGCGCCAGTGCCAGAAATCAGAGATTTTTGAGTTCAAATTGGAACTCCTAATTTCTGAAGACACTGAAAATAAACTTAAGCAACTTGCGCATCAGCGATGACAACATCATCACCGAGCACATTGATTGGGGCACATCCACTAAAGTGGCTTTTGAAAGAGACCTACTACCGGCTTAGTAGCAGTTGCTACTCAAATGGGTGTACCCTGAATGGGCTTCCGATCTCTAAAAGGATCTGCTATAGCTACTCGATCTCGATCAAATGACTTTGGATCTCTCTCTACATCTTGAGTATCCGTAACAGGATATAGAACTCAATATCGATCCATCTTAAACTTGAAGGGGTGCTCCATAGCTTCAACTGATACTGCTTCTAGCCAACATCGGCTATGGATCACGCCCATCATAAGGGCCTCTTGGTATGGGCTTGGAGCATCGGCCCTGGTGATGGCTCCCCAACCAACCTAGTAAAGGGAACTGGAAGGAATGCTATTGGTGCCAGATTTGGTCCCTTTATCGGCGTTCGGGCACTTTCTTTTTTGGTCAGTACCTCACAACTGTGGGCTTACGCCTTATGCTTCATGTTGGGGGAACACCAGAGTCAAAAGCCGAACCAATGAAGGGTTCCAAACCTTGACTCGTTCAGGGATCCCAACCATTATCCCGTCGTTTCACCGTCGAGCTATTAAAGATCGACGGGATCCAAGGCTTGTTAAGTTTTCTTGTTCACTGTTTAGTTTTTCAAAAAAAATCTGAGTTTGGCCAAGATAAAAAAAGCTATATGCTTAACACATGCAAGTCGAACATTGTTTTCGATCAATGAAGGAAAGAAGGAACTGACTGAAAGGACCGATAAGCGGAATTGCGTATATAAAAAAAGATTCACTGGCAAAGAACCTATTCATCACTTTATAACTTCCGCTTGAAAGCGGATTGCTCCTTTGTTTCGCTTCTTTCTTTCGTTGAGCTCTCTGTCTTTCGTTAGCTTCCTTTCTTTTTTGTCTTGTCTTGCGGATGAAAAGAATATCTATGCGTTCACTAACACGACTAAGGTAGACCGAGTGAAAAAGTAACCCGATTTTCTAATGCTTCTCCTTTTCCATACCATAAGGAGCAAAGCATAGAGTCGTATACCGATTCACATTATTAACAGCATAAAAGGTGACTCTCCGGAATATCACCATGATCAGGAGGTATGATTGAAGGGATCGATGGCTACGTGTGTTGGAGATATAATAGAAAAGGGAATTCCACTCTTCCTCCCTCTTTGTCTAGTTGGTCCCGCGAATTCATCCGCTTGAAGTGAATGAGCCCGCTTCCTCCGATTCGAGATTCCACCGGGGATGATAACACAACAGATTGATTTCGCGACGGATAAGGGAATGGCCTACTCTGTAAAAGAAATTGTAACTTTCCTACTTTACATCAGTAAATAAAAAGGCAAGGTAGAATTGCATTAGTCAAGCTCTCACAGCAGGAACGGTGCCGATTCCCATTCTCATTCCTTAGAAGCCGGAGCCCCTCCTGACAACTGTATTTGAGTCCGTTCACTCCTCACTCTAGTAACGCAGGGTAAGTTATTATTGATATCCGACTGCCGGTGGGGAGACCGTAGACTGAACTGAAACCTACACTCTTTCTTGTGTTTAATGATTAGCTACTAGTTAGAATGAATTCTTATCGGTGTTTAACACCTCCTCCTTTTAGAAGCTTTTCTTAAACCATAGGGCAGGTTTGGAACCCTCAGCCGAGTCTGTTGACTGAGTAACCTAAGCCGAAAAGGTGGAGCGAGAACTGGTAACCCGACTCGGTTCATCGATAACCGCTAACTGCATTCTTGACGGCCTGTTGTGTGCTAAGATGAACTCACACTCACAATTCAACTGAACTCCTAACTGAAGCTATAAGAGATGGTGACTAAGCCAAAGCGCGGGACTGCACTGTATTGTATGCTAATAGAATGGAAAGTCTTCGGTACAACTCTTCTTTACTCCGTTCACCCCTCTCCTAACGAGGGCAAGGCAAGTGCCACTCCTAGCGCTAAGCATAGAAAGCTCTCACGCGCGCAATAGGCTTTCTCAGACTAGTCATCTTTGACCGTTCCTTAACCCATTGAGGTTAATCAATGCAACTGCACTCTGTCTTGTGTTTCCTTGAAAGACTAGCTCTGTCTTACTGACCTTTCCTTACTCGTTGTTTAGCTGGAAGAAGCTGTCCGCTCGTGCTTCTTTCAAATGAGATGTCCATCCCAGGCAACCATCTCTTCTTTGGCATTCCCGTATCCGTCCAACCTTGATCTGCTACCTCTCCACTTTCAATCTGATTTGGAAACTGTCTTTCGTTTGGTACATGTGGACTAGTAACTGACACAGGACCATCTCCATCTCGATCCAAATTTAATGTCTCGCTCGATAGCAACAGCCAAACCCTTCTCTTTGTCAGCTCGATCTGCTCTTTTTCTTGTAGAGGAATGTGGAACAAGGATTCTCACAAGTATAGAACGGAATGCCTCTTGCTTGGTCTGCTTAGGGCTCATAGGAGGTAGGAAAGAGAATAGAATTTCGCCGGGTCTGGGAAAAGCCTTTAGGGCTAGAGGGTGGGCTTTAGCGCGGTTTACTGAGACTCCGTTCTAATTATACTCAAATAGAAAGAAGTTGGTTCCTGGACAAGGTCCTATCCTAGGCTTAGAGCTGAGCTATACCCATAACTTACTAAAGGACTGATTTAGAGAGCTCCGAATCACGCTTTCGGAGTAGTGGCAAGCAGGGAAAGAAGATCAAGTCCAATCTGACCCTAAGCAGAAGCCATTCACATATTTCTCGCATCTGCTGGGAGTCTACCCTTCCTTTACATATGTGTTTTTCCCCTCCCACTCGATCTACTGAAAATTCGATCTAATGGTTCCGGGGGAACCCCTTTCTTTGCGTACTATTGAAAAGCTTCTTTCGACGACCCTGAAAGAGTTTATGCGGCCGATTCCCTATTTTGATTTCTCATCTAGCTTGGCTATCGCTTGTCGGTGAATCAAAGAGTCCTTTTTTCGAGCCCTCCCTTCCATTTCTTATGAAAATGGAAAAGCTGGCTTTCTACTTTCTGCTTTGATAGATCTTTCCTCTAAAAAGAGGTGTTACCTAACCCACTATGTCCTTTGTTTAATACCCGGAGCGGGAACCTTGAATGGAAAACCCGTTCTTCTGCCCTCGCCACTTCTTTCGCTAACCCTTTCCACCTCCTTTGCGGAATACCAGATCAAGAGATGAATTAGCGGATCACAGGGCTAAGTCGAAGCATGCCTGAACCTTCTTTAGTAGTTAGCCGTACCGAGTCCTAGCAAGGGCTTCAAGATCACAGTAATGCCTGCAATTTCATTTCCGAATGAATGTCATGTTCAAAGCTGCTTTCTCTAGACACCATGGAAAAGATCACTGACGAGCTCAATCTCTAAGTGTAAAATTGTCAGTTTCATCCTCTTTTGTGAGCCTGAGATCATATGGGTCAACAAAAAATTCTCATTTCTTAGTTACAGAAAGCCCTTCTCAAGGAAGTGAGCCGCTCATCTGAGCCAGCGGATTCGAATTCTGCTGTGCCTGGTCGAAATGTGTGAGCGGAGCGAAAGCCCTTACCTTAAAAGAGAGCATTTTTTCGCATGTTTAGTGCCAAGAGATAATGCCTTCTTTTTGACTGGAAATAGTTGTGCGAGGCACATCTTCTCGATAGGCGAGTATTTGTTCTCTGCATCCACCATCATGCAGAAACAATAATAGAAGGCACTTTCCTGCTAACCTCTTGGCTTTGCTTTCATATTATACTTCGCTTGATTTACTCTGAACTGATTAACCGTTATGCGCCAAACAAGCAACGGATTTTTTGCTTACATAAGCAGAAAGGAATCCGCTTCTAAGGCTGTCTTTAACAAGAGTCCTCGCTCCTCTTTGCTTCCTTGCTAGTACTAGACTTTGATAAAGGAAGGGAATGCTACCAGACTAATACAGGAAAGTAAAAATGGATTCGAAAGAAATCGGTATTCGTGGACGGATTGCCTGCCTATCTCTTATAGCTTCGCCTGCCTTTCACTCCTCTTTTCTTAATCGAATATATTCTAGCTACCTTTCTCCGAGCTCCTAGGCTAACGCGTATCCGTTTTCTTGCTTTAAAGAGTTCCTTATTCACAAGTAGTACTGTTAGAAAGGAAAGAAGATCTTTTTTGAATATAGATATCGCTTAACCGTTAAGTTTAGTTGGGAAGGGAGGTCTTTCGAGCACTCCTTAAAACGGGAAAGAATGCAACAGTAGGAAACTGGCTACAAACAGCTAGGTTCATTAGGATCCTCTCCTTTTCCAAAGGGAATAGTTGGATCGGCCCACCTCCTAGTAGTTCTGGATCGAGAGAACCTTTTTCCTATGGTAAAGGAATCAAACGAGACAAGAATATACTTCTTTCTTAGTCTCCTTAGCTGCTAGTTAGTTCCTAAAGGATAGCTGTGAAAGTCACAAGTGGATAAGCACTAGAATAGGTCGAGTAACCCCAGTAAAGAGAAAAGAAGTCCCCTGCTTAAATAACAAAAATTATTGAGTTTCTATACCCGTTTCGTACCCTACGAAAAGTGGGATCCCATACCATGAGAGCTATCTGAGTTATTTTTCATTTTATCCCCGGAGTTCAGTTCTGTTATCGGTTGAGAAAGCGGATGCCTCTACCGAGGTTCATACATAGAAAGGAACCCGGCCTCTTAAGCGGATTCTCCTCTTTCTACCGCCTCTTGATGATGGTTCTCTATCTCTAGCTCCAAACGCAACTCTCTCCTCCAGGGGGGCCCTTCTAAGCCCATTTAGGCCCAGCTAGTAGTTCAGTTGTATACGTTCTATCGCTAATTACTATTTTATCTCCAAAAGCGGTAGAAAAGTGATCTGATCTAAGCTAAGGGGTGTCTATCCATCCTCGGATTGCTTAGATGAGGTATTCCTTTTGCGTTAGTTGCCTCTTGTAGGCTGCCTTTGCGTCCTATTCTGCCCATTAATTGGTTCATTCTCTGTTAATCGACCCAAACTGGTGAAATAATGATCGCTTCCCTTAAATCGTTACTCAATCACTCCGTATTTACCGAAATGACTGATAGATTCTACCCACTTATGAAAAGATTCAAAAGTGCTTCACTAGCAATGATTGAACTATTATTTTATTAACCGTACTTCAGTAACTCAATTCTCTTCTTTAAATCCGTACTTTACTAACTCAATTCTTGAAGAGTCGACTCACTGAAACAGGAGTTGTCGTTTGTGATCCACGAGTTGCTCAGCGTAGGAAGGGAATTGCGGAAGGGATGAAGAACTCCTTAGGGCCTATTTCTTGTTCTTGTCCAATCAAACTCGCTACTCTTCTCTTTTAGGAAGGCCGAAATGCATTGGGTCTATCGGTCACTACCTCTCTGGCTACTCTCCTTTACGTTTTTAGGACCTCTCCTTCCACTTCTTTCATAGCTTGGGGGGGTAGGCTTTTAATAATAAAAAAAATATCAGTAAGATACCACATCTTTTGATGTTCAGCAAAGAGGAATCATAGCCTCGAAGCGGCGAACTAGACCAGAATTGGAAGTAAGCGCGTAGATGGCAATTTATCCTTATTTATGGACTTGGAACTCAGTCTGTGGGCAGTCAAGACATTAAGTAATCAATGAATCGAGTAGTCAACATTTTCAAATAAGACAGAGAAGACCTCTTTAGCCGGGGAAGACCCTTACTCAGAGAATACCCCCATTGACGAATAGGGCGGATCTGTCTCCCGATCGGCATCTTCTATCGTGTAATCTTCATCTTATGCTATCTTCTGCTGTCGAAGGATCTGCTGCCGTCGAGTCAGTAGATGAGAAAACTCCTGTTGCTTCATCGGCTTATGCTGGAGTAAATACTACTTTTGCCGTGGAACTGGTTTCCGGTGTTCAACCCGTTTTTCTTGTCCAACCGCCTGCTGCAGAGGAGAAAACTCATGCCGCTGACTCAGACGCTGCGGTAATTATTGATTGATGTAGCTTCATCGTCTGTTTCCTGATGGTCTTCCCTTCCCCAAGCGGATGCTATCATAAGCCTAAAGATAAGATAATAGTCAGGCATCGGCCTAGAGAATAGGAGTTGGCAGAGATGCTATCGGTCTGGAACTGAACTAATGGAATGGAACTCTTATCCCTCTTTATATGAAATCTCTTTCACCGTCAATAGTCAGAGTCAGCTTTATTGCCCTTAAATAAAATAGAAGGAATCAAGATAAGGGGAACTTTCCGGATGTCACCGGTCTTTCTTTAATAGAATAAGCTGGGATGTAACTGATCTTTCATTTTTTGGAAGGTTTTCCCAGAGATAAAAAAAAAAGATATGAATTGGAGGAACCCACGTATTTTGAATTCCATTTGGATTCGGATACCTTTCATCCATTGCAAGAGGCGCGGATGTCGTCGGGTCCCGATGACTTTCATTTCTTAGCTGGAAGCATGGCATTTCCTTATATTCGTGACTTTCGGTGGTAAGCGGAAGAGTGATCTGCTAGAAGAATTGTCCCGCCCTAGAAATGGAACTCGTCGGAAGAGGAGTAGCCCAGACATAATGATCGGCAAGCAAAAATGTCGCCGATCGGAGGAAGATGGCACTGACTCGTCTTCTGTCTCCTGACGACCGTGTATTCTATCGGCCATCTCCTAAGAATCTGCTGTATCCTCTCCTTCCTTATACTTATAGGCTGCCGTAAATGATAAAGCTTCCGCCGCGGAACCGCTTTCTGTTGTTGAATCACCCGCTACCGCTGAACAAGATGCCGTGGTACTTGATGCCGCTTCGGGAGGCGGGGACTGATGTTTCCTTATCCGCTGTTTCGGGATCGATTTCTGTAGCTGATAAAAACAACTTATTTAGCTGAACCTGTATCAGATACCATTTCTGTTGCTAAATCAGCAGAGGATCAAACTTCTGCCACTGAAGAATCTGATGCTGAAGGATCTACAACTTCACGTAATTATTTCATTCACTGCGTGGTGGAACGAAATATGTTTCCCGGCCGGGTGCTATCCACTAATCGGACGATTGACAAGTCTGATGTCGCTGAAGATAAAGAGAGAAGTAGGCTTTCACCTAATCGGAAGTTTTCCCCTGCTGGACCTATTGGTACCAGATAAGCCCCAGAGCAAGATCGGACCTAGAACAGCTTTTGTCGTAGATAGCGAAAAGGCCTAGCCAAGAATAAGCTTTTCGGTCGAGGGCTTTGCCCGCCCTAGTTCTGTAGTCAGGAGAAGAGGAACCCGGTCAGTCCCTGTCTTTCCTTATATGTATTACATTTCAAACACTACCAATAGTTGACTTCAAAGCTTCCATTAATACAATAAGATTGGCTGTCGCCGAACCTATAATTGATTTTTTCTATAAGGGAGGGGATGCCGATAGCTTTCTTCGAGGAAGATACCTTCGATAAGTTACCATAGGATTGAATCACCCCGGAAATTTCAATTCAATTCGGTTAAGATACCGTTCATCCATATTTTAGGATACGGGAATGGCACCAAGCGCCGGTCTTTCTAACGGAATAGCGGGAGCCGTACTGATGAATTCCACCTCTGAGAGGAGGGAAAATCATATGCTTAACACATGCAATTCCAAATCAACATCCTGTGCAATCAACATGCTTTGGTTGAGAAAGACCAACACTTGTTAGAGCGTTCGTGCCCAATAACATTGGTCACTTCACTTACCTAAAAGATAAGGAACAATAAGCTGAAAAAGTCCCAAAAAGAAAGATAGATAAACTAGACAGCTAGGGGGAGAAGACAGCTTGGGGGAGAGAGGGTATTACATGTCTAAGAATAGTTTAGAAAACACCCGTTACGCCGACAATTGATAGTGCTAGCACGGAACTAGCTTATCAACGCTGCCGTTACACTAGGAAGAGTCTCTATCACCCATAGGCCCAATAGACTGAATTAGTCAGTCTAGCGACTACCTGTGAGATATGTCCATTAACTGCTTTCCTTGCTAATGATAGGTTAACCCGAAGATAAGAAGTGATTGGATGAGCGTGTGGTAGTATGAATTCGTTTATGCTGTAGCTGTTTGTGGTGCGGGCTTCAATTCAAAGGCTCCTCATAGTTTGAGATGCGCACTACCATTAGAGTAGAGGAAAAAGAGGACCCCGAGAAGGAATTTTCAACTATCAGAAACCTCATTTAAGAAGAAGGACACGGGATGCACAATCATTTTTGATGGATGGACAAACAAAAGGGGCAGGCCCTTCATTCATTTTTTAGGTTACTTGTCCTCGAGGTACGATGTTTGTGAAGGCGGTAGATGCTACATTAGAAGTGAAGGATGCAATTCAATTCTTCTGACTGGCGCGGATGATTGTCTTCTTTTGTGATGGAGGTAGGAGAGGCGTAGTGCAGGTTCTCACTGATAACGTTGCTAATTCTTTTTGTATGTTGCGAAAGGCAAGAAATTAGAGCACCGGTCGCCGTGTGCCACTCATTGTATAGATTGACTGTTAGAGGACATTAGACACCGGGTGAAGACGACTATAGAGGAAGGCAAGACAAAAGACATTCAATTTCCTGGAAGAATGGGTCCTCTCCTGTTGGCGAATCTCCTTGCTATTGTTGTTTCAAATATATATCCCATTCCTGCCTGTCCTGCGGCGCATGCGGTACCAGCTCTTGTTCTTGATGTGGCTCTTTCGGAAGTTGCGGAAGATAGTATAGATGCTCCTGTTCTTTCTGCGGCGGTTGTGGATGCGCTTTACTTCTTTCTGAGTATCCCAGTGCTGCTGTCTTGTTCAAGCTATGGATCTTATAAGAGAAGGAGTGTGAAAGCTAGCTCTTGAAAGCAGTGCGAGTTAGGCCCGAAAGCCAATCTCTCCGGTTATGGTTCTTCTGCCACATCCTCTCAAGAACGAGAATTTTCATATCATAAAGGATCATATAATTCCGAGTCTCGATATGAACTAGGTTCTTAGGTATAGTGTATAGTAAGATGTGGAGCAGTCCACCCAACCACAGCCCTTTCTGGCTAGAAAACATCTCCTATCTTTCCAGTGGAAAGAGTAGAAAAGTTGTCAATGACACGTGGTTATCCGAAACCTTGCCTGGCACCACTTCCACACACACAAATCCGAGCTTCATGCGAGATCCATTGTGAGTAATCATAGGAAAGATCGTAATAGAAGAACTTTCTAGCCCGCTGGGATAGTCCTACTTTGGTTACGTTGTACTCCAGTCTTTCTGGGGCAATCAATCCTTCCCTTCTTTCCCCAAAGTTCGTGTCGCGGAGTTCTTTCGAATCAGCAGGGCGGTAAGTAGGTTAATTACTAGTACCTGCTCTTTGTCCCGATCGAGTGGAGTAAGGAGAAAGTGGGGCCTGTACCAATGTTTTAACTGCCAGATCTGTCCCATTTGTTAATGCTTAATAAGATTGAGAACCAGTAGGTGGGGATTTTCATTTCGATCAAGAAATAACATAAAATGGTTAAAACGATCCTACGATCGAAGCTTCAAAGTCAACTGATGTTCTAGCACCAGTAGCGGTGGGAGGAGCCTCACCTGGTCTCTAATAAGGCTTGGGACTAGCAGCTGGGTCAGCAGGACTGTGGTCAAAGTGTTCTGCACACAAGGTCTTTGATCCAGGGATCAAGGAGCGGTTGGTATCCTCAAGGACGAGGTCTGTGGGAAGTGAGACTGTGGCATCCGTTGGGTGGTTTACACCTGTGACCTTTGATCGGAACAACGCCACACGTGATGCTTTGAAAAAGCCGTTTTGCTTTAGAGCTGCTTTTGTTGGCTGAACTGCCACATCTGCTTAAGCCCTATCGTCTGGCTCGGAAATGTAGCCATTATTCCCCGCTTGAGAGGGGTAGGTTACCCAGGCTGCTTTCGGTTAAACAACATTTCCTTTCCCATTTGAATGAAAGAGTAGAAACCGCTGCTGCTTAAACATCTACTTGATTTGAGACCCCTGTTTCACAAGCCGATCTCCCAGATGCCCTATTAGGTGAACCCTCCTTACCATCTCTCTAATCTACTACAGAACCTAGTTCATCTCCTATCCGATCAACAAAGTCTCGATCCCGGAAAGATATTGATAAATTACATAGCGACCTGCGACCCTAGAGGGCTGTCTGTATCAAATACATAAAAGCGGTGGTCAAGTCTTCCATATCAAGCAAGGGCATCGTCAGATGTAACAATGCCCGAAGATCCCGAAGATATAGTACTACCTACATCTGCTGTAATCGAATCCGCCGAATCCTGCAAAAGAGGACCTCTTTAGGGAGAGGAGATATACGAAGTCTAGTTTTCGTACGAAAGGAAGAGGTTCTTGTCTCTACCAAACCAAGCGGAAGAGGAAGCGGAATTGCCGACCGTAATTCATTAACATCTTATTAGCCGCCGACAGATGATGAAAGACCAGATGATTTATATATTGACAAGTGGATCTCGAGTGCCCGCCACCCTGAGGGATTGATTGCCCAGAAATCGATCGATTGCCCACCGCACCCGGCCATCTGGGGAGTCTGATTTATACTTCTCTCCGGGCTGAAGGAGGGAAGGAAGAACGAACTCTTCAATCGGTTAGTCAGACTTTGATTTCGACAACTCTGAACCAAGTGGGCATTGAACAAGCCTTTCTTCCCCAGCCGGGGGGGAATAGAGACAACAACCATTCAGGGAATTTCGCGGGAGGGAAGGGGTGCTGGTTTATCTGAAACGATTCCTATTTGTTTGAAGGTCTAAAGGTGTGACGCAGTCTGCCATGGCAGAACTAAACTAGAAAAATGTCTGAATAACAGAATAAGGTCTCCACCTGATTGATGGGACTCAGAGAGACCATCTTGAGAAAGAAGTCTAAAAAGGGCAGGCTATCAAAGCCATACGTGACCTTCGTTCATAGATTCCACTACTTCACTGAACCACTTTTCTTATTATTGGGTTTTAGGCCTTGGAGAGTACGTCCTCTGGCCAAGACGTGGTGCAGAATCTTCCGAACGTGGAGCAGCAAAGCTTCTTGCGTTCCGATCCTAGAGAACAAGTGCACTATCTAAAAAAGAATCTTCTCCGTTGTGGCCTGGTTAGGACTGTCCTCACTCTACATTGTCCACCCTAGTTTAGGTTGAGTAGACGGGGATATAGGCACTTCGGATGGAAAGACGGATGAACGAACCCCAGACCCGTAACTTTGTTTTGGCTTTCGGTCCGCTACGGTATGGGAGGACACAACCCTTGGTGCTCCACCCATCCGTGCGCTATGGATGGTGTCATCGTACAAGAAGAGACTACTGAAGAAAGGAGGTTCACGATTTGACATAAATAGGTAAGCCTTAGGGGCAGACAGCGGCGAAGATCCTGACCATGGAGACCATGGGGATAACCTGGTAACAATGATACGGAAAGCAAGTCTTCGATCTTACAAAGAAAGGCGATGGCTCGAAGACCTCTTCTCTAATGCTTTTGCCTTCCACGAGACCGGACCTGTCAGATCTGAAGATCGCTAAGGCGAGGCACAAGTCTATGATAGTTGTTTAAGTGATTCACGAAAGACGTCCTACCAAGTGGTGGAATTTTGTAAAAGAAGAGTCGTGGAGTAGCTTGTTGAGCTTACCCTTTGACTTTGCTTTCCTCTTTTAGAGTAAAGAGGAGATAAGTGCTTACAGATCCAAGACAAGATGTGAACGGGCTAAATCACTCCTAGGAAAGAGGGCAGCGGAAAGGCTCTCCTCTGAATCATAATGTGCGAAAAAAAAGCTCTTTCGAAAGAACAAGCCTTGTTGCCGAGGCGCTTTACAGCCCTAAAAGGCCGGTGCTAAAATGGATTAGAGCTCCTTTTTTTTATAAAAGATGGGCTCTTTCTCTAGTCTCTTCGTACGCTAGGCAAGCAGTTAAAGAAGCTGTTAGTCCGAGCTCCTCCGAGCCGAGCATGAGCTAGACAGAGGATAGGTCTTCCATTCCAGCTGCCGACATGCGCTTTAGAAGCATCTCACGCCCCCAAGACTGCATAGGAAGCTTGGTGGAGAAAGGAATCAAGAAGGGTACGGCGATTGAACTTTTCTTTTAGAAAGCAAACGAAACCCCGTGAACAATACAGGCGTACGTAGGGCACACTTTGACTAGAGCCTTTACCGGACCGCTTTTCCGGAATCGGAATACAGTATGAATTCCATAGGCCCAGCAATTTCGGTCAGTGGAATAAGAAATTCCCTAGACCTCCAGTCTATTCTCAGATGGGACTCACGCTATTCTTAGCTGCCCTTTCGTCTGATCTTCAGGAAGGAAGATTTAAAGGGAATGTGGACATCATCCTTTGCCCTATCGGCACTGTCTTATCTGTGTATCCCCATAGGTTCCCGAATACACTGGCCCGGCTGGTAGAGTCCGACTGGGAGGATCCCCTTTCTTGTTCTTCGTTCATTGAAAGAACCCCACGTATGGCACGAGGGAAGAAAGAGACGGATTTCAATTCAGCGGCATATTCGGAACAAGCCTATCAATTCCTGGGGGGGCATTTCTCACGACTCGACCTTCCCCGGTAAAGTCGCTGCCCCCTTGGGTACCCTAGGATCTCTGTTCCCAGCTTCACCTCTTCGGCAACCCGCTTGCCTCAGTTGGTTCCTGTGCTTTGAAGCAAGAAGCCAAGATCGTCTACAAAGACGGACACGAGGGGTCTCTTTTATCGGTGGATTCAACTTCCGTGGTAAACCTATAAGCTCAGAGGTTCCCGAAAACACAGTCCTCGCCCGGCTGGGGCTGGGCGGATCCTTATATTACCTTTGGCCAAGGAGAGGAAATAAAATGAACCTAGCTGTCGAAAGAACTGCTCTTGGTCTTGGGAATACCCTAGGAAGGCAATCTCTCCTCGAAGATGGGTGGGCTTAATCCAATAGCCAAAAGAGTAAAAGAAGATGGCATAGAATGAAAGCTGGGAGGGAGGTGAAGATTCATTGAATCAGTAGTTAAGATAGCCACACAGACAGAACAGAATCGCTTGTGAAAGAAAAAGCTTCACATGAATCGAAATAGGGAGCAGGCGATGTCGAATTTAAAACCTTCCTACCCAATAATCTTTCTAAAGTGCCTAAGGTGCCTTTCTTACCCTGGAAAGTCTTTTCCCAACTCGAAAGGACTACGCAGACTGGGGAAGCGCAGGGATAAAAGGGTAGAGGTGATAAAGAAAGGAATGGAGCAGAGGAAGAGTGAAGGAGATGAGGATCCGGATTCCATTCTTTGAGTGAACGCCCGGTAGCCAATCGATCAGGAGTAGGAGCTGCACCAAGACAGATTAGATAGCCCTCGGGTGATTAAGAAGAAAAAAGAGACCAGAGTTCGGTTTAGAAGAGAAGATTTATTTTACTTTCTTGTTAACCCTACTCGAAAGAGAGTGAGTGGCGGATTCAGAGAAAGGCTATTCTTTCGCAGAGGGAAAGGCGGAGTCAAAAGCCTTTGAGGTCTAGGAAGAAGCCATGCCATTGAATGGCTTGGTTGATCCTCTGTCTTAAGCAAAGAAAGATCAAGAGTTGAGATGTGAGAAAAAGATCAAGAGTTCTTAGATCCGCCTAAGAGTCATTCTTTCAGGGGTGTCCTTTCCTGTGCTTCTAGTAAAGAGCAC